GGGAATCAAGATATTTCGAAGTTCGAAATACTTAAAGAAGAAAAGAAAAACGTATTCTGGTTTCAAAAACCCCTTCTTTTTCTTCTTTTCGACTATAAACGTTGGAATCGTCCAACACGATATATAAAAAGCAATCGGTTTGAAAATGCGGTAAGAAATGAAATGTCACAATATTTTTTTTATACATGTCAAAATGATGGAAAACAAAGAATTTCTTTTACATATCCACCTAGTTTATCCATTTTCTGGGAAATGATAAAAAGAAAGATTTCTTTGGCTACAACAGAAAAATTCTTATATGATGATGAACTATACAATTATTGGATTTATACGAACGAACAAAAAAAAAACAGCTTAAGCAATGAATTTGCTAATAGAATTACAGTTCTAGACAAAGGACTTTTTTATATAGATGTACTCGAAAAAAAAACTAGATTATGCAATGAAAAAAGTAAAAAGAAAAAGGAATATTTGCAAAAAAACCACGATCCTTTATTAAATGGGGCCTATCGGGGTATAATAAAAAAAAGGCTTTCATCCATTATAACCAAAACTACAGTAAAAAATTTAATAGATGACATTTTTATAAATAAAATTCATAGTATTCTACGTAATGATTCTAATTACCAAGAATATAAAAAAGATCAAAAGTCAATATCATCCAAAATGCGACATTTCGTTAGTCAATTTGACGGGAAAGCTGCGTTCAATCAGAAGAAAGTGTCTTTACTTTCAGAACACGAGCAATTTATTTCCAAAGATCCAGAAGGATTTTTAAAATTTTTAGTTAATACAATCATAGCAGATTCGTTTCCTCAAACAATTCGAAAAAGATCGATTGGAATAAAAGAAATAAGTAAAAAGGTTCCTCGTTGGTCATACAAATTAGTCGATGATTTAGAACCAGAAGATAGACCAGATGAAAAAGACGTGTCGGTGCCAATCGATGATCAAATTCGCTCAAGAAATTGGAAAAGTATAATTATTTACACCGATAAGCAAGAAAATATCGACAACCCTGCCCCAAATACCGCGGATATATCTGAGCAACCAGGTGAAGTGTCTTTGATACGTTATTCACAACAATCTGATTTTCGTCGAGACCTAATCATAGGTTCCATGCGTGCTCAAAGACGTAAAATAGTTATTTGGGAATTATTTCAAGCAAATATACATTCCCCGCTTTTTTTAGACAGAATAGATAACTCCTCTTTTTTTTTTGCTACTTTTTCCAGATTAATTAAACGGATTTTTAAAAATTGTATGGGAAAAAATCAACAATTGAAGATTTTTGATTATAAAGAAAAAGAATTGAAAGAGGAAAATAAAACTAAAAAGTCCAATAAAAAAGACGAAAAAAGCCACGAAAACAGACGAATAGAAATTGCGGAAGCCTGGGATAATATTCCATTTGCTCAAATAATAAGAGGTTTGATGTTAATAACTCAATCAATTCTTAGAAAATATATTCTATTGCCTTTATTGATAATAGCAAAAAATATCAGCCGTCTGTTATTATTCCAAGGACCTGAGTGGGCGGATGATTTCAAAGAGTGGAATAGTGAAATGCATGTTAAATGCACCTATAACGGCGTTCAATTATCAGAAACAGAATTTCCTAAAAACTGGTTAATAGATGGTATTCAGATAAAGATATTATTTCCTTTCCGTCTAAAACCTTGGCATAGATCTACGATACAACCTTCTGATCAAGATCGAATAAAAAAAAACGAACAAAATCGAAATCGAATAGATGAGTTTTGTTTTTTAACAGCTGTGGGACTGGAAACTGACTTTCCTTTTGGTCCTCCTCGAAAACGTCCCTCTTTTTTTCAACCTATTTTTAAACAATTCGATAAAAAAATTCGAAAACTTCTAAAAGGACAATTTCAAGTTCGAAAAAGACTCAAAGAAAAAATTCTTTTTTTTTTTAAGTTCGAAAATGAAACAAACAATCGGGTTCTTGAAATACTTCTATTTTTGAAAAAAATGTCAAATGTAAATCTAATTCCCGTATTTGGATTGAGAGAAGAATCGAGTCAAAAAAAACCTGAAAAAGATTCAATAATCAAAAATCATATGATTAATGAATCATCCATTCAAATTCAAACCGAATTCCTAAATTGGACAAATTCTTCAGCGACAGAAAAAAAAATGAAAGATCTGACTAGTAGAACAAGAATAATCAAAAATCAAATAGAAAAAAAAAAAATAGAAAAACAGAATAAAAAACGAAAAGTTAGTCCTACCAAAACACCATATGGTACGAAAATTTTTGAATTCCCCAAAAAGACGGGTCATATATTAAAAAGAAAAAATATTCGATTAATCCGTAAATTCAATTCTATTTTGAAATTTTTTAGAGAAAAGATATACGTAGATATAGTTTTAAATATCATTAATATTCTCAGAATTAATACACAATTATTCCTTGAATCAGCAAAAAATGGAATTCAAAAATCCATTTGCAATAACCCCAAAAATCATGAAAAGACAAAAAAAAAAAATCAAATTCAGTTTATTTGGAGTATAAACAAAGGATTTTTCCATTTTGTTAGTACTAAGAGTAATATTAGTAATAAGAATTCGAGGATTCTTTCTGATTTTTCTTTGTTGTCACAAGCTTATGTATTTTACAAATTATCCCAAGCCAAAGTTTTTAACTTCTATGCATTAAAATCGGTTGTTCAGTATCGGGGAATATCTTTATTTCTTAAAAACGAAATAAAAGATTTTTTTGGAACCCAAGGAATAGCTCATCCCGAGCTAAAGACTCGAAAACTTCCGAATTCTGGACTGAATCAATGGAAAAACTGGTTAAAATTGAAAAAAAATTATCAATACGATTTATCTCAGATAAAATGGTCACAATTAGTACCACAAAAATGGCGAAATAGAGTAACTGAATATTGCGAGGTTGAAAATCAAAATTTTGAAAAAAGCAAAACGAATTCATATCAAAAAGAACAATTAATTAATTCCACAAATAATTCTGAAAACCGTTTATTCTTATTGCCAGATCAAAAATCGAATTTGAAAAAGAATTATAGATATGATGTTTTATCGTATAAATTTTTTTATTATGAAGATAAGAATGATTTATATAAATATAGTTATGGAATACCATTCCAAAGAAATAAAAACCAAGAATTTTCTTATACTTATAATTATTTTTACAATAACAATAAAGAAAAATTTTTTGACATGGTGTGGAATATCCCGATCACGAATTTTTTTTTCTTAGAAAGAAAAAAAAATTCGGATATAGAAAAAACTATAGATAGAAAATATTTGGATTTGAAAATTCTCCATTTTTGTCTTAGAACAAAAGTTGACGTTGAGGCTTGGGTCAATACTAGCATGAATGAAAAAACGAAAACTGAATCTAAGAACTATCAAATTGTTGATAAAATTGATAACAAAAGCTTTTTTTATCGCACAATTTATCAAGAAATAAACCAACCTGATAAAAAAATCATTTTGGATTGGATGGGAATGAATGAAGAAATACTGAGCTGTCCCATATCAAATTTGGGATCTTGGTTTTTCTCCGAATTTGTCTTATTTTATAATTCATATAAAATGAAACCGTGGGTTATACCAATTAATTTGCTTTTTTCAAATTATAGTGTAAGTAAAAAGGTTAGTGAAAATAAAAGCATCAACAGACATAAAAAGCTCAATTCTTTTATACCATCAAATGAAAAAATATATTTTGAATTAGAGAATCAGAATGAAGATGAAAAAGAACTCATAAGTCAAGAAAATCTTAGATCAGATGTTCAAGAAAACTCTGAATCTGTTTTCTTAAATGGACAAACAGATATTGAAGAAGATTATATAGGATCAGATATGAAAAAGACGAGAAATAAAAACCAACCCCCGATCGGTACAGAAGCAGAAATCGATTTATTCCTGACAAGACATTTGCTTTTTCAGTTGAAATGGGTAGATTCTTTAAATCAAAAACTAATCAATAATCTCAAAGTATATTGTCTTGCGCTTCGATTGAAAAATCCAATAGAAATTCTTGTATCCTCGATAGAAAGAAAAGAACTGAGTATGGATATAATACTGGAGCGGAAAGATTTAACTAGTTCAAATTTGCTAAAAAACGGGGTATTGATTATTGAACCAATTCGTTTAGCTATAAAAGGCGATGGGAAGTTTCTTATGTATCAAACCATAGGGCTTTCATTAGTTCATAAGAGTAAACACCACAATAATCAAAAACGATACAGCGAAAATTGTGATAAAAAATGTTTAGGTAAAAGAGAGAAAAACAAATTTGATTTGTTTCCTCCCGAAAATCTTTTATCGCCTGGGCGTCGTAGAGAGTTAAGAATTCGAATTTGTTTGAATTCAAGGAACAATAAGGGTGTAAATACAAACCCAACAGGGAATCAAATAAAAAACTGTAGTCAATTTTTTGATGAAAACAAAGATCTTGATCAAGATAAAAATAGACTTAAAAAATTAAAATTCTTTCTTTGGCCCAATTATCGATTAGAGGATTTAGCTTGTATGAATCGTTATTGGTTTGATACTAATAACGGAAGTCGTTTTAGTATGTTAAGAATACATATGTATCCGAAATTTGAAATTGATTTATGATATATTTGATTTCCTATTAGTATTATTTGGTAGATAAATAGATACATATCCATGCTATCGTACATTCAATTCCGATACATGATACTAATTCGATAACGTATCCACTATATCCGAAATGAATCAACGTAAATAAACCTTATTTATATAAACGAAAGTTTTTTTGATAAAATAAATCAATTAAGGTATTCTATATACCAAATGAAAATAGCTGGCATTATTATTACTGATCGGTAAAATTCCACAATTTGCTAAAAAAAGATAAGGAAGGTTAAGAATTTATGAAAAAAAGTTCATTCATATCCGTTATTTCGGAGGAAAAAAAAGAAGAAAACAGAGGGTCTGTTGAATTTCAAGTATTCTGTTTTACCAATAAGATACGAAGACTTACTTCCCATTTGCAATTGCACAAAAAAGACTATTCATCTCAGCGAGGGCTACGAAAAATTTTGGGAAAACGTCAACGACTACTAGCTTATTTGTCAAAGAAAAATGGAATCCGTTATAAGGAATTAATAAGTCAATTGAACATTCGAGAACTAAAAACACGTTAATTTGAAGAGTTGTTTTGAATTATAATTATTTGATTTATTAGATCTTGAATTTTGATGACTACCTTGTTGTTTTCAGCAATTCATGCAAAAATGAATTTGTGAAAGAATGAATCGGAGAAAAACCTATGACTGTACCAACTACCCGAAAAGACTTCATGATAGTCAATATGGGCCCTCACCATCCATCAATGCATGGTGTTCTCCGACTCATCGTTACTTTAGACGGTGAAGATGTTATTGACTGTGAACCAATAGTAGGTTATTTACACAGAGGTATGGAAAAAATTGCAGAAAACCGAACAATTATACAATATCTGCCTTATGTAACACGTTGGGATTATTTAGCTACTATGTTTACAGAAGCAATAACTGTAAATGGACCAGAACAATTGGGAAATATTCAAGTACCTAAAAGAGCTAGCTATATTCGAGTGATTATGTTGGAGTTAAGTCGAATAGCTTCTCATTTATTATGGCTCGGCCCTTTTATGGCAGATATCGGGGCGCAAACCCCCTTTTTCTATATTTTCAGAGAAAGGGAATTAATATATGATTTATTCGAAGCTGCCACCGGTATGAGAATGATGCATAATTATTTTCGTATTGGAGGGGTAGCTGCCGATCTACCTTATGGCTGGATAGAGAAATGTTTAGATTTTTGTGATTATTTTTTAATAGGGCTTGCTGAATACCAAAAGCTTATTACGCGAAATCCCATTTTTTTAGAACGAGTTGAGAATGTGGGTATTATTGGTAGCGAAGAAGCAAAAAATTGGGGTTTATCGGGCCCAATGCTACGAGCTTCTGGAATCCAATGGGACCTTCGTAAGGTTGATCATTATGAATGTTATGACGAATTTGATTGGGAAGTCCAATGGCAAAAAGAAGGAGATTCATTAGCTCGTTATTTAATACGAATCGGCGAAATGGCCGAATCTGTAAAAATTATTCAACAAGCTCTAGAAGCAATTCCAGGAGGTCCCTATGAGAATTTAGAAATCCGGCGCTTTAATAGAATAAAATATCCTGAATGGAATGATTTTGAATATCGATTCATTAGTAAAAAGCCATCTCCTTCTTTTGAATTGTCGAAACAAGAACTTTATGTAAGAGTTGAAGCACCAAAAGGTGAATTAGGAATATTTTTGATAGGAGATCAGAGTATTTTTCCTTGGAGATGGAAAATTCGCTCTCCGGGTTTTATCAATTTGCAAATTCTTCCTCAGTTAGTTAAAAAAATGAAATTGGCCGATATTATGACGATATTAGGTAGCATAGATATCATTATGGGAGAGGTTGATCGTTGAAATGATAATTGATACAACAACAAAAGTACAAGCTATCAATTCTTTTTCCAGATTGGAATCCTTAAAAGTGGTTTATGAGACTACATGGATGCTTTTCCCTATTTTGATTCTTGTATTGGGAATTACAATAGGTGTACTAGTAATTGTGTGGTTAGAAAGAGAAATATCTGCAGGGATACAACAACGTATTGGACCTGAATATGCCGGTCCTTTGGGAATTCTTCAAGCTCTAGCGGACGGAACAAAATTACTTTTTAAAGAAAACCTTCTTCCATCTAGAGGAGATGAACTTTTATTTAGTATCGGGCCTTCTATAGCAGTCATATCAATTCTACTAAGTTATTCAGTAATTCCTTTTAGCTCTCACCTTGTTCTAGCCGATCTCAGTATTGGGGTTTTTTTATGGATCGCTATTTCAAGCATTGCTCCCATTGGACTTCTTATGTCAGGATATGGATCAAATAATAAATATTCCTTTTTAGGTGGTTTACGGGCTGTTGCCCAATCAATTAGTTATGAAATACCATTAACTCTATGTGTATTATCAATATCGCTACGTGTGATTCGTTAAAACATAGATCTTCACCTTTCCCCGTTTATTTTTAGGTTTCTAACAAGAAAAATGGATTGAATAGCATCTTTTTTTATTCATGGAGCGGGTTGATTAAAGTAAATCAGATAGTTAGATGAGTGAAAGAAAACAGCTTCAAAATTTGCAGTAAAAAATCGAATCTCATTGCCTATGTACAAGGGTTAAAAACATAAACAGTCAAGATTATTTCCCCCAAGATTGGTTAATTAGTCATCATTACTTGAAGCGGGTTGAAAAGAACAATTCTAGGAAGTTTTTACTATACTTTTCTTTTTTTTTTGATGTATTACCATACATGACTTACTATAGAAATTGACCAAAAAAGGTGGATGATTAGGAACACCAAAGTACACAAAGGATTTGTAATAGAGATTACGTAAATTCTTTTTTACATAAAAGAAATACTAATTGAGGCTTAAAATTTGTAGAAATGATTAAGTAGTACTCCCCAAAATTTCGATCCAGAGTATGCTCCTATCCACCGATTAAATGAATGACTATCAGGAACGAAGTAATCTTTTACTTTTGCCACTGAATAAAAGAAATAAGAGGGACGAAAAAAAAAAAAAGGATAGATAATAGAATCCAAAAAAAGATTTTTTTCCAATATCGATATGCACAGAAATTCCATTTGGATCATAGCATAAATCATGAATGAATGTTTCATTTTTTTTTTTTCGGAATCAAAAAAATAAGAATACGGCAAAATTTTTATTGATAATTGATATTCGTAAAATTAGTAAAAAGCGTATTTTATTCAAGAATTAAGTTATTACTCAATAAAAAAGGAAATTCTTCAAAATTGAAGTAAAAGATGAGATCAATTCCGAAGCAATTTTTTATAGTATAGCAGACAGAATTTTATTGGTCTAATTCAGGATTTTTCGATTTATTTTCACTTTTCCTACAAACCTATCAATATCAAGATTAAAGAATATCGAATTAGTCCTTACATTTATTTATGGCTCTTGAGGAGCCGTATGAGGTGAAAATCTCATGTACGGTTCTGTAATAGCGATGACAAGAGTGATCTTATCTTCGACTATAATTATCTAACAGTTCAAGTACAGTTGATATAGTTGAAGCACAGTCAAAATATGGTTTTTGGGGATGGAATTTGTGGCGACAACCTATAGGGTTTATTGTTTTTATAATTTCTTCTCTAGCAGAATGCGAGAGATTGCCTTTTGATTTACCAGAAGCAGAAGAAGAATTAGTAGCGGGTTATCAAACCGAATATTCCGGTATTAAATTTGGTTTATTTTATGTTGCGTCTTATTTAAATCTACTAATCTCTTCATTATTTGTAACCGTTCTTTACTTAGGCGGTTGGAATTTCCCTATTCTATCCATATTCATCATAGATGGAGTTTTTGGAACGACAATTTGTATTTTCATTACATTAGCTAAAACTTTTTTGTTCTTGTTTATTTCGATCGCAACAAGATGGACTTTGCCTAGACTGAGAATGGACCAATTATTAAATCTTGGATGGAAATTTCTTTTACCTATCTCTTTAGGCAATCTATTATTAACAACTTCTTCCCAACTTTTTTCATTATAAATTCTAAAAATAAAGAATATTTAATATTTACTATAAATCCAATTTACAACTTGTCCGAAACAAGAGAAAGAAACAAAATCTTATTTTTTTATTGATATTTACTCTATGTTCCCTATGGTAACTGGGTTCATCAATTATGGTCAACAAACAATACGAGCGGCAAGGTACATTGGTCAAAGTTTTCTGATTACCCTATCCCACGCTAACCGTTTACCTGTAACTATTCAATATCCTTATGAGAAATTGATCACATCGGAGCGTTTTCGTGGTCGAATTCACTTTGAATTTGATAAATGCATTGCTTGCGAAGTGTGTGTTCGTGCATGTCCTATAGATTTGCCTGTTGTTGATTGGAAATTGAAAATGGATATTCGAAAGAAACAGTTGCTTAATTACAGCATTGATTTCGGAATTTGTATATTTTGTGGTAATTGTGTTGAGTATTGCCCAACAAATTGTTTATCAATGACTGAAGAATATGAGCTTTCTACTTATGATCGTCACGAATTAAATTATAATCAAATTGCTCTAGGCCGTTTACCAATATCAATAACCGATGATTACACAATTCGAACGATTTTGAATTCGTCAGAGCAAGCCCGTGATTGAAGAACAATTTCCACCTATTAAAGCTAGCTTTTATTCTTGTTCAATAACTAGAAATTTTGGTTATTCTTATTGATTGGGGAAACCCGCAACTTTAGTAGTATTTTAAATTGATTTACTCCAATGATTATAAAGAGTTTTAGTTCCGAACTATCCTTTCCAGATAACAAAGAATGTGATAGGTCGAACAACTTTATTTTATTTACATCAAGTCATACACATTAGAATTTACCAATTAGGAGCGCATAAACTTCTTTTTCCTGTTCACATCAATAAGATCATGAAACATTCCGATTTTTTTATCTCGTATTTTATATATAATGGATTTACCTGGACCAATACATGATTTTCTTTTAGTTTTTGGGGGGTTGGGTCTTATATTAGGGGGTCTAGGAGTGGTATTATTTACCAATCCAATTTTTGCGGCTTTTTCATTGGGGTTGGTTCTTGTGTGTATATCTTTATTCTATATTCTAGCAAATTCCCATTTTGTAGCTTCTGCACAACTCCTTATTTATGTGGGGGCTATAAATGTATTAATTCTATTTTCTGTAATGTTCATGAATAGTCCAGAATATGACAAAAAGTTCCATCTGTGGACTGTTGGGGACGGGGTTACTTCATTGGTTTGTATAAGTCTTTTTGTTTCATTAATTATGACTATTATAAATACGTCCTGGTATAGTATTATTTGGACTACAAAATCAAACCAGATTCTAGAACAAGATTTGATAAATGCTAGTCAACAAATTGGAATTCATTTATCAACCGATTTTTTTCTTCCATTTGAACTCATTTCCATAATTCTTTTAGTTGCTTTAATAGGTGCAATTGCCGTGGCTCGTCAATAATACTATTTCATTTTTAAAACGAGTAATCCAAATAAAAAGTCTATTTTTTGCATTTTCATTCAACTCTATTTGAATTGCTTTCGAAACTTTTAGTTCAATTTTGTATTAGCCTGGTTTTTGTTCTTAATTCTAACTTAACTTGTTATATTCTAGTCAAGCAAAGTAGTTTAATTGTTGTTCATATTGAAATGAATCATGATTCATAAGGGGTTGGTCAATGATACTCGAGCATGTACTTGTTTTGAGTGCTTTTTTATTTTCTATCGGGATTTATGGATTAGTCACGAGCCGCAATTTAGTTCGAGCTCTTATGTGTCTTGAACTTATATTAAATGCAGTTAATCTAAATTTTGTAACATTTTCGGATTTTTTTGATAATCGCCAATTAAAAGGAAACATTTTCTCAATTTTTGTTATAGCCATTGCAGCCGCTGAAGCAGCTATTGGACCGGCTATTGTTTCTTCAATTTATCGTAACAGAAAATCAATTCGTATCAATCAATCGAATTTATTAAATAAATAGTTATATCGTTTTTTCATTTTATTAGTATTTTCACAAATTCTAGTTTAGAAAATAAAATTGCAATATTCATCAATTCAAATTAGATTACTAGATCTTGCACCTTAAGATATACTTTCATAAAGTGTAATAAATCAAAGTATTTTGGCTCTCTTTTCCATTTCCTATCCAGAACTAGATTGATTCCAAAAATTCTGGGAAATTATTGATTCGTCTAGTATTTGAATATGTATTTCATTTATTTTACTAGAACTAGATCGAAAATTAGTCAAGTGAAAAAAGAAATTATAGATCCAATGTCACATTCAGTTAAAATTTATGATACATGTATAGGGTGTACTCAATGTGTCCGAGCTTGTCCCACGGATGTATTAGAAATGATACCTTGGGATGGATGTAAGGCAAAACAAATAGCTTCTGCTCCAAGAACAGAAGATTGTGTCGGTTGTAAGAGATGTGAATCCGCTTGTCCAACGGATTTTTTAAGCGTTCGAGTTTATCTATGGCATGAAACCACTCGCAGTATGGGTCTAGGTTATTGATATAGTTCAGAAAATTCCATTTGAATCCATTTATTTTTTTATTCTATTTGGATTTTTTTTACCGACAAAAATCCGTACCAAAAACGAAATTTATTTCTTTTGAGGTACGGGTTTTTTTGTCCAAGTATATCTTGTCTTTACTACGAATTTTTTTCCCTGGTTAACAACAATTGTAATTTTGCCCATATTTGCGGGTTCTTTCATTTTAGTATTTCCTCAGAGAGGAAATAAGATTATAAGGTGGTATACTATATGCATTTCAATTTTGGAGCTCCTTCTAATAACTTATGCATTTTGTTATCATTTCCAACCGGATGATCCATTAATCCAACTGGCCGAAGATTATAATTGGATCAACTTTTTTGATTTCCATTGGCGATTAGGAATCGACGGACTTTCGATAGGACCCGTTTTATTAACAGGATTCATTACGACTTTAGCTACTTTAGCCGCTTGGCCAGTTACTCGAGATTCTCGATTATTTCATTTCTTGATGTTAGCAATGTACAGTGGTCAAATAGGATCATTTTCGTCCCGAGATCTTTTACTTTTTTTCATAATGTGGGAATTAGAATTAATTCCTGTTTATCTACTTTTATCCATGTGGGGGGGAAAGAAACGCCTCTACTCTGCTACGAAATTTATTTTGTATACTGCGGGGGGTTCGGTTTTTCTATTAATAGGAGTTCTGGGTGTTGGTTTATACGGTTCCAATGAACCCACATTAAATTTAGAAACATTAGTTAATCAATCGTATCCTGTGTCATTAGAAATAATATTCTATATTGGATTTTTTATTGCGTTTGCTGTCAAATTACCGATTATACCTTTACATACATGGTTACCCGATACTCACGGAGAAGCGCATTATAGTACTTGTATGCTGCTAGCCGGAATCTTATTAAAAATGGGAGCGTACGGGTTGGTTCGGATCAATATGGAATTATTACCTCACGCTCATTCTCTATTTTCTCCTTCGTTGATGATAATAGGTACAATACAAATAATCTATGCAGCTTCAACATCTCCTGGGCAACGTAATTTAAAAAAAAGAATAGCCTATTCTTCTGTATCTCACATGGGTTTCATAATTATAGGAATTAGTTCTCTAACCGATACCGGCCTTAATGGGGCCGTTTTACAAATAATTTCGCATGGATTTATTGGTGCTGCGCTTTTTTTCTTAGCGGGAACTAGTTACGATAGAATACGCCTTGTTTTTCTCGATGAAATGGGTGGAATAGCGATTCCAATGCCAAAAATATTCACACTCTTCAGTAGCTTTTCAATGGCATCTCTTGCATTACCCGGCATGAGCGGTTTCATTGCGGAATTAATAGTCTTTTTGGGGCTAATTACTAGCCAAAAATATCTTTTAATACCAAAAATACTAATTACTTTTGGAATGGCAATTGGAATGATATTAACTCCTATTTATTCATTATCTATGTCACGTCAAATGTTCTATGGATATAAATTGTTTAACATTTCCAACTCTTTTTTTTTTGATTCTGGGCCGCGCGAGTTGTTTGTTTCGACTTCCATTTTTTTACCAGTAATCGGTATTGGCATTTACCCGGATTTCGTTCTCTCACTATCAGTTGAAAAAGTGGAAGCTATTTTATCCAATTATTTTTATAGATAGATTTCTTTTCATTTAATGAAATGAAAAAAACAGTCTTCTTTACATAAAACGAAACAAGACTAAATAAGAATTCTAATCAGACACTTTTGATGTTTGTGAGAACCATTTAAATCATGATTTAAATGGTTCTCACCTGTTTCTAAGAAATTAGCTTATGGCTTGTACTATAATTTTGATTCATAAGGCCCTTTCTTCCATTTAATTAAGCGTTAATGTAAATGAGCCATAACTATGTAGCCCTATTCCTAATAGATTAACCCCAAAATAGCATATCCAAATTATAAGAAAGCCCATAAAAGCCACAATTGCAGAATTTGCACCTCGAAAATTTTTATTTGTTCGGATATGTAAATAAATCGCAAATATGGTCCAAGTAATAAATGCCCAAGTTTCCTTTGGATCCCAATTCCAATATGATCCCCATGCCTCATTAGCCCATACTGCCCCTGAAAGAATACCCATGGTTAAAAAGATAAATCCTAGACTAATACCACGATAACTCCAATGATCCAGTTGTTCAATCAATTGGGACTTGTAATAATTTCGAACAGAGGAGGACGAAATATTTTGTACAATATTGCCTTTTTCATTCATATATTGAACCTCACTGAAGAAAAATGACTCATTTAATAAAAGGTTTCGTTTATCAAAAATTCTTCTAATATCTTTTTGAAATAGAATGATTAGAAGTGTTACAGATAATAATGATCCGAATAAAAGAGCTGCATAACCCAATACCATCATACTTACATGCATCATCAACCACTGGGATTGGAGAGCGGGTACTAATATTCCGGATTGATGCATTTCAGTTAAGCGACCTGATGTAGCAAATGCTTGAGTAAAAATAGCACTTGGGGCGGTTATAGTACTTAAAGAGTTTTTCTCTTTTTTTAAAAAGCGGGGAATCATATAAATAAGGTATAAACTCCAAGAAAGGAATATTAACGATTCATATAAATCACTTAATGGCAAATGGTTCCAATAAACCCAATGAGTAACTAATAATCCTGTTATAGAGAAAAAAGTCACTATCATGCCTTTTTCTAATGAATTATAGAGTCCTGCTATTTCATTGACGAATAAAGTTATCAAATGGAGTATAATTACAGCAGAAACCGTTGAAAAGGAAATATGAGTTAAAATCTGCTCTAAAGTCGATAATATCATATAGAATATAAAAAAAAAAAAAAATCCCTCAATTACAAATTATGAAATGGATTAACAAAAAAATTCATTTCATTTTCATTATTTCTTTTAGGTTATAAGACTTTTGAAATTTTGTCAGAATTTGGAAGATGGGATGCCGCCACTCGGACTCGAACCGAGATGCTCTCGCACTGCTTCCTAAGAGCAGCGTGTCTACCGATTTCACCATAGCGGCTTGTTTGAAATCATAATAACCTTTTTTTAGTCAATCGTCGAGATTACTTCAATCCAACATTTTGTTTTGAACCAGTTCGGCTTGCAAATTCTTTTTTATTCACGAATTGAAATGGTTGACATTCATAGTAATAATTCTATATAAATAAGGTTTTTATTTTATAGGGAATTTTTTTTATAAGACTGCTTTAATCTGTCAATCGACTCTCGTGTAGTTTATCTTTTCATGAACTGAAATTTCTCTAACTCGAATATTTTAGCTCTCAATGTCAACACGGGATCGAGGGACTTTCTTTTCTGTAAATGGATCGCTTTTTATCAAAAAAAACCAATTAATTGGAGAATTTTTCTTGTTAAGTATTGAATCGGATATTTCATATAAAAAAGTTTTGATCTCTATAAAAACGCATTAAAAAAAAGAATTTGCGTATAAAAAAACTAAGGGATTTTTTGATTGATTTAAATCAGACGAATATATAATAAAGCAATTTCGAGAAAGAATCCTTCTGTAAGTTAAAATTTAACCGTTTTTGATTTGCCCTTTATTTACAAAATCTACAAATTCTATAAGTCGCGAACACTTTTCCTATTTTTTTCTGACAAAACAAATAGGTTGATGGGGAAAAAAATCCCCATCTTTGATCTTTTAAAGGATAAAATAGACGAAAAAAGAAGTTGATGAAATCTTCGATATATAGATTAAATATAGCCAGTTTTTCAACAAAAAACATAAAGTGCTATGCTATGTTAGTGTTATCATAAGATTTTTTATTCTCCATATCATAAGAAAAAGTTACAAAATTTTACAGTTCAAATAAATGCAAACTTACCTAAATCGTTTATTTTCGGTTTTTTTTTATTCTAAACGAAAAATAAAATTATTTTGAATTTGTTATACCAGTTTTTTAGCCAGGTTGATTTCGATTATTCCAAGGTTTGGTTATTTATTTTTCGTACAAAAAAACTTTTCGAATTCCCGGTAGAAAGAGATTTTGCTAACGAAAAAGCTCTTAATGCCGCCCAATATCCCTTTTTTTTCCAAATATTTTTACGAATACGCTTTTTGTAAATCGAAGTACGTTTTTTTGGAACTGCCATTTAAAATTGAAAAAATGCATTATTCAGTGTTATAGTTGGATGTGAAAGACATCTATTGTTCAAATGAATCCGTATTTTCTATTAATTATCTATGTATTTAGATTCTAGCTGATAGCTTTTTTATTAAAAAAAAATCAAAAAGCATAACTATAAATATGAACTAGAAATATATTTTCTATATTTCGATAGAAATAATCGAAAAAATTTGATTAGGAGAAAAAAAATTCTCCTGCCTAGAATGTCTAGAAAAAAATTCGTATGAAATCGAGTAAGATTAATTAAAATTAACTAATGAATACTAATTTCGAGTTATATCCCTGTTTCTTTTTGATGTGTTGTATAAAATTTCGATGCACGTGATAAATCACATTCAAAATTTGATGAATTCAACCTTTATCTTAATTGAAAAACTTGCAGTTTTTTCTTTGCAAAGTGAAATTATCCCAAAAAATTTGTTTAAAAGATCCACTATTTGAGGCATTTTTTTATTCTATATTATAGAAACTAGAGAGTAAAGTAACAGATATTCTTTTCTAGAATCGCGAAAAAAAGAATTACGAAAAATAGACTTTTTCCCCGTTTTTGCTTGAAATGAAAGACAATTAAACCATTTTGCAAAAAATGAGGGAATAATTCGGAATAAACTACAGAATAAATTAATTAAAATTTAAAATATTTATTTTTATCATTATTGACTTTACTAGATATTTAGTCGATTTTCTTATTCATCGTCTTTTTTAGTCGAATTTGGGTGTTTTACGCTTTAAATATAATATATTTGAAATAACTTAAATGGAAATAAAAAGGAAATTTCTTTTAGTTTCCTACTTCATAGGTTTCAAAAAGTTCTGTTTATTAACTTACTTTTTCAAAAGAGACAAGAGCCAGTGACTGGTAAACAAAATAATTTTAATTAATTTAATATAAAATTTTTCTATTCTAGTATATTATGGAATATATATATCAATATGCATGGATTATACCTTTCTTTCCACTTCTAGTTCCTTTGTTAATAGGATCTGGACTTTTATTTTTTCCGATAGCAACAAAAAAACTTCGGCGTATATGGGCTTTTTCGAGTATTTTGTTATTAAGTATAGTTATGGTTTTTTCCATGAAACTGGCTATTCAACAAATAAATAATAATTCTATTTATCAATATTTATGGTCTTGGACGATTAATAATGATTTGTCTTTAGAATTCGGCTACTTAATCGATCCACTTACTTCTATTATGTCAATGTTAATAACTACTGTTGCAATTCTGGTTCTTATTTATAGTGATAATTATATGTCTCATGATCAAGGATATTTGAGATTTTTTGCGTATTTGAGTTTTTTCAACACTTCTATGTTGGGATTAGTTACTAGTTCAAATTTAATACAAATTTATATTTTTTGGGAATTAGTTGGAATGTGCTCGTATCTATTAATCGGTTTTTGGTTCACACGCCCTATTGCTGCAAATGCCTGTCAAAAAGCGTTTGTGACTAATCGTGTAGGAGATTTTGGCTTATTATTAGGAATTTTAGGTCTTTATTGGATAACAGGTAGTTTCGAGTTTCGGGATTTGTTTGAAATATTCAAAACTTTAATTAATAATAACGAGGTCAATTCCTCATTTTGTATTTTATGTGCTTTCTTGTTATTTGCCGGTGCAGTTGCTAAATCGGCCCAATTTCCTCTTCATGTATGGTTACCTGATGCTATGGAGGGACCTACTCCTATTTCAGCTCTCATTCATGCTGCTACCATGGTCGCCGCAGGAATTTTTTTAGTTGCTCGACTGCTGCCTCTTTTCTTAATTCTACCTTACATAATGTATGGAATTTCTTTTATAGGTATAATAACAGTACTACTAGGAGCAACCTTAGCTCTTGCTCAAAAAGACATTAAGAGAAGTTTAGCTTATTCTACAATGTCGCAGTTGGGTTATATGATGTTAGCTTTAGGTATGGGTTCTTATCGAGCTGCTTTATTTCATTTGATTACTCATGCTTATTCAAAAGCATTATTGTTTTTAGGATCTGGATCTCTTATTCATTCAATGGAAACTGTTGTTGGATATTCTCCCAATAAAAGTCAGAATATGGTTCTTATGGGGGGATTAACAAAACATGTACCAATTACAAAAACTTCTTTTTTAATAGGTACACTTTCGCTTTGTGGTATTCCGCCTCTTGCTTGTTTTTGGTCTAAAGATGAAATTCTTAATGATAGTTGGATG